CGCCTTTCATTCCAATTTTTTTTTTCTCATTTTTACTTGGAATAAAAATGGTTCGAGATAATTTTAAGAATGGCCTATTTAATTCAATGATGTATTAATTCTTCAAAATTTATTATGAAATTTATGATTAAAAATGAAAACGAAAATAGAATAAAATAGAATAAATTTTAAGAATAGAAAAGAATAAGAATGTAATTCGTTTTAGTAATAAAATAGAGGATCTTACCTTTTTTTATATTGAATTTTAATGGAATTTTATTACAAATAATAAAAAAAATTCTTCTTATTTTGCTTTATTCTATCTGTTTTTAGTTTTTATTCTATCTGTTTTATTGTATTCGAGCCAAATGGATCCTAATCCTATATCGACTCCATTTATAGATCCATTTATAGAGTCTATAATAATATATAGAGCGGGTAGCGGGAATCGAACCCGCATCGTTAGCTTGGAAGGCTAGGGGTTATAGTCGACGTTGATTCATCTTAACGTCTCTAATTCAAAACCAAACATGAAACTTTTGTTTCATTCGGCTCCTTTATGGACTATCGAGAAATTCTCGGATATAAGACGTGAACAAAAAAAAAAAAAGAAAAAACAATCAAATTGTTATTAATAAAGTTATTAATAAAAATTTAAGAGAAAATACAAAGGAAATTGAACTTCTTTAACTTGGACCCATAATATCTATGTCAGCTTTCTCTCTTACTGCATTCAAAAGAATGTGCTTTCTAGATGATCCCTCTAGAAGAGGGGAATTTGAACAATTTTTCTAGTTACTTCGTTCTCTATTTCTATTTGAAAGAATCCTTAGGAAAAGTCTTTTGTTTCCGCCGGGCTAATAATACTAAAAAAAAAAAAAAAAATGGATGTCTTTAGTAAACCAAAGTCACCTTTTAATAGCTATTTCGCTTCAATCCTTTCTCGACAAAAAAAAAATCGAAGATTTAGTTACGATTAGAAAGAAACTTTTCTATGTTTATCCATGGATCCTTTACTCATACTCATTCAATTGAATATATTCATCCAACTCAAAAATTATGTTTCGTAATTTCATAATCCAATTTATGTTTATGAAGTTATAGTTGATTCTTGGATACAAATCACGATAATGTATATTCTTCTTCGAATCTTTTATTGAAAGGGGAAGGATTAAATCCTTTTAAGAAATAAAGTTTTTGATCGGAATATTAATCCAACCGAGGGATCCCTTAACTATTAAGGGGATTACTAGAACGAATCACACTTTTACCACTAAACTATACCCGCTATGATGCCATTATCTTCTAGAAAGGGTCTTTTGTCGAGCAAAGTAATTGGTCGGAATCAATATAGGATTAAAAACGAATCATGAAAACGAGAGCATTGATATATTTTTTTGTCAGTACACATAATGGGCTTAGGAAAAGAAGACTCATTCAAATAACTCAAAAAACGAAAAAACTGCTTTCTTTTTCGAGAGGGTTTTTTGTTGACCGAGGCTACTGGCCAAAACTAATGAATTTATAACATAAGAATGTATTGTTCAAGAAACCACAGTCTTTTTAGCTTTTTTTGTGTCCAGTAAAAAGTAATAAAAAGTTAAAGTAAGTAAAAAAAAAAAAAAAAGAAAATAAGAAACGAGATTATGATTCTATATCTTGGAAATAGTCCTCTTTCTAATTTTGATTTCTTCTTTCAATAACAAAAAAGGCCCGACTAGGTACCGACCGGGGCCAGGCCGTCGAAATCATAGGAGGGATTTCATAAGAAAAGCTATTTATTGTTCTTTATTTTTTTTTTTTTTTATTATTTTTATTATTATTATTTTTATTATTTATTATTAGTATATATTGTATTTTTTTTGTCTAGTTTATATACAAAAAAAAAACTAGAGTCTATAATAATATATCTAGATAGATAGATTGTATATTGAGTCTGTATTGATTGGAATATTGGGTTGGAGATATCTTTTTTGAGCACTTACTTTATCTAACTTTTATCTAAATTGAATTGCTGATAAAAGTTAGATATTTGATAAAACTTTATTACATATTTTGATTTTATATCTATAATATAACAATATAACTATAACTATTTTTTTTTTTTATAGTTAATATTTTTTTTTTTTATAGTTAATATTCAGAATTTTCGCTTAGGAATTTGTTTTATTAATTCTTTATTAATTCGATACTGAAATGAATTCAATTAATTGTAATTCGGAGAGATGGCTGAGTGGACTAAAGCGTCGGATTGCTAATTCGTTGTACGAGTTCTTCGTACCGAGGGTTCGAATCCCTCTCTTTCCATTTCTGTTACGTTGATAACTTGGTCTTGATATTTGAATTCTCTTTCGAATTTGTCAAACCCTCTTGGTTTTTGTTTTTCTTTTTTGTTTTTTCATATATATATATATATTATAGTCTTATTAAGTATTATAATTTTTATTTTCATTTTTTTTTTTTCATTTTTAGAGTTAAGGGTGTGAAATAGATAAAATCCTAAGAACATTTCAAAATCAAGTAAAAAAACAATTTTTTTTTTTTATTCTTCGCGTCCGGGATTTCGTCCTGGATCATTAGATAGGAATCCGAAGATGAAGAGAGAAACAAAGAATATCACTACCGTGTAAACAAAAAGTTTGAGAGTAAGCATTACACAATCTCCAAGATTCCTTTTTTTTTTTTTTGTTTGGGAAAAAGAGAATAGATTCTCTATTTTTAGAACACATATTCTATTTTGACACCAAGAAATCAAGTGCTTTATAGAAATAGAAAAAAGATTCCATTTCAGCAATGCATTTGTAAAATTTTGTCGAGTCCTTCATTATCAAATTTTTTTTTTGAATTTTATTTCATACCGACAATTAGATATTATGGGGGACTCTAAGTAGAATATTCTATTCTAGTATATATGATAAAATATTCTAATAATATATAGACTAATAGAATAAGGTCTTTCAATGGAAAAAAGTGAAGAATGAGGAAATCTGTGGATACAGATTTATCGTGGCTATACAGGAATCTCGATCGTTGACTTGAGGATTCATACTGTTACGACTTATCTGATCTTATCAATTGTTAGGATTTTTTTTTTTTTTTCGTGAATAAATCATGAATTTTGGAAGGTTAGAACAGTATTTAAGATCTTATCGAAAACTGACAGCAGCTTGCCAAACAAAGGCTAAGAGAAGAAAGAGCACAGGGATGACTGGCATAACATCTATGATTGGCTTCAAAAAAGCGTAGGCCTCAGGCAATTTAGCGAAGAGAAAACTGCTTGAATAAAGGAGAGAATTAAAACAGATCCAGCTCAAACTAAAGATATTAAGCATAACAAATTTTTATTTCTTAAAAATAGAAAGATAATTGTATCTTTTTTTTTTTTTATTGAGTGTTTAATTTATTATTCATTTTAAAATGAATAATAAATTAAACAATTTAAAGTAGGGTAGACCAATCAAAAAACCTTCATTCAATTCTCAAATAAAAAAAAAAAAAAAAAGAAAGAATAGAAGAAATCATACTTTCATCCAATATCTTAATTGAATTATATATTATGATCAATAAATTCAGTTTAATTCTATATCTACATGTATCAAAATCTTATGAAGAATCTAGTTCAGAGATCTTTTTGACTGGAATTGACGAACAACCAATACTAATATTAGTGTTTAGTAGTAACGAATAGAAATAGAATATGGGGCGTGGCCAAGTGGTAAGGCAACGGGTTTTGGTCCCGCTATTCGGAGGTTCGAATCCTTCCGTCCCAGAGCATACCCATTATATTATTTCTATGAGAATAGGTATTCTCGGTATATAGAATCTTTATTTTCAGCATATGAGAATAAAATAAAAAAAGGATTGTCTTTTTGAATAACTTTCTGTTTAATTTAAGATTCTAATTCATTTTATCTTTAAGATTCTAATAGATGTGATTCTTCTTCATTTTTGAATTATTTAAAATTATTTAAAGTGATTCTTCTTTGAATCATATTTTGCATAAATTGGATTGAGTTCAAATCAAATAAAATAGACATTGATGCAATTGAATCTATTTTTGATCCGAGAAAGATGAGAACATAGATCAAAATCTTTTTGAAGTCAAAAAAAAAAGCCAGATGCGCTTTTCATCCCATGCCCAGCTCCTTTTTCTGTTCGTTTTTTATAAAAAAAAAAGCTTACGCCCACATCTATTTGTGTTTTCAATCATGTACTTTAAATCGAAATATGAAAGTGCCTCCGATTCCCGATCCATTAAATGATAATGATGCAGTCCAATTATAAACTCTTTTTGAATTTCTGAATTGAATTATAATACTAAGAGTACTAATTGAACTGTGATTAAGCAAGAGGATTAAGTCGATTAATTTACTAGGGTAGGGTAAAAAATAGGAAGAATGGCTTAATCTGTACTTCTTTTGCTTTGTTTTGTACCTATACAAGAGAGTAGAGTCTAGCATCCAGTAAAATAGTATTCTTTTTCTTTGTCTTATTCTTTGATTTAGAACCCCCAACCCTCATATGCTTACTCGGAGAAGTAGATAGCGATCAATCGAAAATGGAAAAGCTCCATTTCAATCCTCTTATCTCTTTTAATCTAATTACTAATATAATTACATATGTAAACAAAAAAGAATTCATATAGATTATAGATATAGAAGTCAAAAATCTGGACTGGATTACTCAAAAAAATGGATATAGATAGTATCACCTTAACCAACAACTATTCATGATTCCATAAGGGAATTAATTACATATTAAAACGGATTAAAACGAAAGGAGGAATATGCTCAAACTTCGTTTGAGACGGTGTGGTCGAAAGCAACGAACTATTTATCGAATCGTTGCAATTGATGTTCGATCGCGAAGAGAAGGAAAACCTCTTCGTAAGGTTGGTTTTTATGATCCAATAAATAATCATACCTATTTAAATTTTCCTGACATTCTATATTTCCTTGAAAAGGGTGCTCAACCTACAGAAACAGTTCAGGACATTTCAAAGAAATCGGGGTTTTTACATTTACACAATTCTGCCTTAATCAAAGCAAATTCAACTAATGCAATACAAAAAAGGGGGGTTGGATGATTTATATATAACTTGGTCTACCCCTGTTTAATTTAATACAAGTCCAATAAACACAAGTCTTAGGCTTGTGTTTGTTAATTATATATCTTAATTCTCTAATCTTATCCATATTTTATTATTATTTAAATTTTATTTAAATAATTTGATTTATTTTATTAATTATTAATAATTTTTTTTGCTTTCTTCATTGTATTCTGTTCAAGTTTCTTTTTTTTTCAACATTCACACTCATATTGACAACAGGGTATCAAACAAATATAATTCATTGTGTGTGGGTAAATCGATCTTTCTCCCTTCTATAGGTTTTTGTTTTTGTACTTTATTCAATAGATAACATACGTGACAAGAAATGACCTATCAATTTAGATTTTTGAATATTGTTATTTTTGTTATTTAAGAATTTAGTGTATTTGCATCTGAGCCATTCATTTTTATGTTCAGAATCAATTCGAAATTTTTATATTTCATTTTATTTTCTTGCTAGTTTAATATTTTGATTGTGCTGTGCAATTCAATTTATTTTTGATTTTATTGGGATTCCGATTGTATCTACACATCCTGATTATTTTTATGTTTTTTGAGGCGGGAGGGTTGCTAACTCAACGGTAGAGTACTCGGCTTTTAAGTGCGACTAGCATCTTTTACACATTTCTATGAAGAAATTGATTCGTCCACACTATCTGTAGAGTTGGGAAGATCGCGACTGATCCAAAAAGGAATGAATGGAAAAAACAGCATGTCGTAGCAACGAAGAATTCCAGGAATTTTTTTATTATCGGCTTGATCAAAACTTTTTCTTGAATTCTTGGCGCAAAACAAAATGCATTCAAAGTTTGGTCAAGTGAATAAATGGATAGAGCACTATGGCTCAAATTATAGGGAAAAAAAAAGCAACGAGCTTGTGTTCTTAATTGGATCTTAATTGGAATGATTTCCCACTCTAATTAAACGTTAAAAATACATTAGTACCTGATGTGGGAAAGGTTTTTTCCCTGAGTGGATTATCCTTTTTTTTTTATGAGTCCTAACTATTAGCTTAGCTATTCACCATTAGGGGGTGGAGATGAAGGTGTATAAGAAGCAGTATATTGATAAAGAAATTGGTTCCAAAATCAAAAGAGCGATTGGCTTGAAAAAATAAAGGATTTTTAGCCATCTTCTTAGCCTTTAATCAACACATAAACCAATTAGATGGAAAAGGAGAGGATAGAGAGTCCGTTGATGAGTTTATTTCTTGCCGTGGTATTTAGTCTTTTCTTACTATAAATACTATTGCTTTGACTGTATCGCACTATGTATCATTTGATAATCTCAAAAACCCTACCTTTTACCTTCGGTTCAAATTGAATTTCAAATGGAAAAAGAAAAATTCCAAAGATATTTAGAACTAGATCCATCTAGGCAGCATGACTTCCTATACCCACTTATCTTTAGGGAGTATAGTTATGTGCTTTCCCATGATTATGGTTTAAATAGATCTATTTTGTTGCAAAATGTCAGTTATGAAAATAAATCTAGTTTACTAATTGTAAAACGTTTAATTATTCGAATGGATCAACAAAATCATTTGATTATTTCTACTCATTATTCTAACCAAAATTTATTTTTTAAATGCAACAAGAATTTATATTATCAAATGATATCAGAGGTTTTCTCAGTCATTGTGGAAATTCCATTTTCCCTACGATTCGCACCTTCTTTAGAAAGGTCAGAAATAGTAAAATCTCATAATTTACGATCAATTCATTCAATATTTCCTTTTTTAGAGGACAAATTTTCACATTTAACTTATGTATTAGATGTACTAATACCCTATCCGATCCATCTGGAAATCCTGGTTCAAATCCTTCGATGCTGGGTGAAAGATGTTTCTTCTTTGCATTTATTACGATTTGTTCTCCATGAGTATTGGAATTGGAATAGTCTTCTTACTCCAAAGAAATCCATTTACATTTTTTCACAAAGTAATCCAAGATTTTTCTTGTTCCTATATAATTCTTATGTGTCGGAATACGAATCTATCTTTCTTTTTCTACGTAAACAAGATTCTCATTTACGGTCAACATCCTCTCGGGTCCTTCTTGAGCGAATCCATTTCTATCGAAAAATAGAACATCTTGCAGAAGTCTTTCCTAATTATTTTCAGGTTATCCTTTGGTTGTTGAAGGATCCTTGCACACATTATGTTAGATATCAAGGAAAATTCATTCTGGCTTCAAAAGATATGCCATTTCTGATGAATAAATGGAAATTTTACCTTGTTAATTTATGTCAATGTCATTTTTTTGCGGGGTCTCAACCGGAAAGGATCTATATAAACCAATTATCCAAGCATTCTATCGACTTTTTAGGCTATCTTTCAAGTGTGCGACTAAATTCTTCAGTAGTACGGAGTCAAATGGTGGACAATGCGTTTCTAATAGATAACGCTATGA